TTTCCTTCTCTTCGGGATCGAACATCAATTGCAACGATTCGATAGATGGCTCATTGGGATAGATATAGATGAACAATACCCCCCCTGGAACCGTATAGGAAGTTTTCTCCTCGTACGGCTCGAGAAAAAATGACTTAATTCGAAGTTTTGTCTATGTATCCAATTCTAATAAATTAAATAACAAACGGGCCTATAAAATCAATTAGACTATGATTCAAGTCTTTTTTCTTCCTGAAAAATGAAAAAGAAACCGCTCGTACTCATAACTCAAGTCAGATAACTCTCAAATAGCTCAAAGAAAAATCTTTAGTGAATTTCATTTATTGAGTAGTCTTTACTCCCTTTCGTTTATACCGGTTAAACTATTTCAAATTCTATTTGGATTCTTTAGTCGAATCCAGTTATTGAGACTATCGAAAGAATTAACAACTAGAAAGGGTGTTTCCTTGTTTTTAAACCCTTTATTCCTATTTTGAATCATTGGGTTTAGACATTACTTCGGTGTTTCTTAATCTTTTCAAAGTGGCAGCAACATACCCTTTAATTTAAAATTTAATTTATATTTATTTCTTTCTATCAAAGAATCCTATGGACGGTTGATTCTAGTATGATACACGTTGAATCGCAAAATTTGGATCAATTTCAACAAGTTTTGCTTTTGAATTGGAAACTTGCTCAAATTGGATCCTTTCAATTGTCCATCTATTTACGAAGTTGTTCCAGTTGATTGGCATTAACCCTAGATCCCTGCCCCTGAGAAATGAATTAATACTTTCGGTTCGAGCTCCATCATGAACTATTTACAACCCGACAAAAAACGAAGGGTTCAAGTGTAACAGAACAAACAATGTCGAGCCAAGAGCACCTCATTTCTAGACAAATCGAAAATGGTGGATGTAAAAATCCACAACGGGTTGTGTCCTTCAAGTCGCACGTTGCTTTCTACCACATCGTTTCAAACGAAGTTTTACCATAACATTCCTCTAATTTGGAACCGGTATGGAATTGATTCAATTACGGAATCATGAATAGTCATCGGTTCAGCTGTCCATAGACATTGCAATCTACACTTTTTCTTCTATATATGAATATATAATACATGAAACAATAGTTTTCTGAAAAAATTCTAGCAAGACAACATTTTTAACATATTTAACAGACGAATATATATAAAATAGATAATAGAAAGAAAAAAGAAATCTATATCTATAATATAGATATATATATGGAAATAATATATAAACGAATAAGTTTTGGAATCTGCATCTTCAAGTGACTTAATAAGATAAATTAAACGATTTCCTACTTTTTCAAAGATTCCACGTATAGGGAATCATTAAAAATATTTTTTTATTAAAAAAAAATATTTCTATATTTCTAAATGAAATTAACTATATTAAAATGAAATTAAAATATTAAAATGAAATTAAACATCATTTTTGAATTTATTTTAGTTTGATTGGGTTGGGTTTGAAGAAAATTGGACAATAAGCACCGCGAAACGAAGAAAGAAATAAGATAAGAAGAAAAAAATCCTTTTTTTTCATGAGATGTATAAAAAAATAATGTAAGTTAATATTTGCATTTTGATTCTTTTAATCAGATTACGAAAATCAAAATAGAACAAAAAATAGGTAAGATTTCTCCTATCTATCAGATAGATAGGAACTATTGTCACTATTTGTTGTTTGTTATAGATGTTTTATATCTACTATACTATAGATAGAATATGGGACTTGATCATTTGTTAATGAAATTCGAACAGACACAGATGTTTAAAGTAATGTAGATTTGCTATCCACCCCCCCACTTCCTTTTTAGATTATGTTATCTTATGATAGGGTTTATATGGGAATAATGGAGAAATGGATCCGTGCTGGGACGGAAGGATTCGAACCTCCGAATGGCGGGACCAAAACCCGTTGCCTTACCACTTGGCCACGCCCCATTTCAATTGCTAATTGACACTAAGAAACAATAATATTGTTATTGGTTGTTTGTCAACTCCAGCCCAAATAAATATCTAGAAAGATTCCATATCTATAGAATAATAGAATAGACCGGTATTCGAATTTTGATACATATAGATACAGAATTCAACTGAATTTATTGATCATTACATAGAATTCAATTAAGATATTGTATGAAAGTATCGTTTCTTCTATTCTCCTTTGAGAATTGGAGGATTTTTGGTTGTATGTATTCAAAGAAAAAGAAGGATTTTTTGTCTACCTTATTTACTTTCTTTCTTTTTCCTTATATCAAAAATGCAACCAAAATGCAATTATCTCCAAGAACAAAATGTCTGTTATGCTTAATATCGTTAGTTTGATCTGTATTAATTCGCCCCTTTATTCGAGTAGTTTTTTCTTCGGCAAATTGCCCGAAGCCTATGCTTTTTTGAATCCAATCGTAGATGTTATGCCAGTCATACCTCTGCTTTTTTTTCTCTTAGCTTTTGTTTGGCAGGCTGCTGTAAGTTTTCGATAAGATCCTGAAT